CGAACAAGGGAGTGAGACGTAATCAAGATAGGATCAGAATCATGAAAATTGGAGTGAGTGCTGACGTGTTCCGACGGGGGACTTAATGAAATAGGAGAAGAAGGTTCATTTAAATAACAAGTTATATCTTTTCTTTTGCTGGGGGAATCGTTACTGACAGTTCCGGCCCGAAAGAGCCATTGAAGTCGGAACATAAAAATAAGTTGAATTGTGCAAGAATCCATAGCTCCATTTTTTTTTATTCCAGTAAAGTAAGTCAATCGATAAAAGGAAAAACAAAGAATAATAAGAAATGACACTCCTGTCATAGGAATGGAAATAGCCCTTCTTGCTGCTTCAATAACGAGTATTTTCGTTTTCAAATCAGATAAATCATTTGATCTATGATTCATTGGAACAAAACAAGGAATGGCCTGGCTAGGTATAGGTACTGGCCAGGCCGGGGGAATAAAAGAACCTTTCGTACGAAATCAAAGAGGTACTCTTTCTATTGGAGATATCTGTTTCGAATCCTTATCTAAATGCAATTGCTGATAAAATTCGTATATATATAGAATAAAGAAAAGAAAGATAAAGAAAGACTTTTATCAATCTTTACTTCACGCGTCACATATGAATTATCCTTTTGTAATTGGGAGAGATGGCTGAGTGGACTAAAGCGACGGATTGCTAATCCGTTGTACGAGTTATTCGTACCGAGGGTTCGAATCCCTCTCTCTCCGTTCCCTCTGATCACTTGAGAGTTATCTTTCGAATTCGAAAAAATCTCGAGCCCTTGTTATCTTAGTTAAATGTATGGAATAGAGAAAATCATAAGAAAATTCAGAAATCAAGCAACGAAAAACTTCTGATTTTTTTATTTTATTCCTCGCGTCCAGGATTACGTCCTGGATCATTAGATAGGAATCCGAAGATGAAGAGAGAAACAAAGAATATCACTACTGTGTAAACGAAGAGTTTGAGAGTAAGCATTACACAATCTCCAAGATCATTTTTGGGGGAAATAAGGGAATAGATTCTCTATTTTTGTACCACATATCCCATTTTGACACCAAGAAATGGAGTGGTTTCTAGAAAAGAAAGGAATTTGCAGGAATTCATTTGTAATAAGATTCTGATTCCTTCGTTACCAAAATGATCTTTCATACCCACAATTAGGTATTGTGAGGGACCATACATAAGGTCTTTGACCTCCGGAAAGTCAGAATTAGAAAATGAGGTGATCCAGATTCATCGCGGCTATCCAAAAGAATTTCAATGTTTGAATCGAGAGTTCATAATGTAAGACTTATCTGATCTTATCAATTGTTAGAATAGAATTTTTCCTTTTTTAGCGAATCAATCATGAATGTTTCTAGGACAGTATTAAAGATCTCATCGAAAACTTACAGCAGCTTGCCAAACAAGGGCTAAGAGAAAAAAGAGTACAGGTATGACTGGCATAACATCTACGATTGGATTGAAAAAAGCATAAGCCTCGGGTAATTTGGCGAAGAAAAAGCTACTCGAATGAAGGGCAGAATTAATACAGATACAGATCAAACTAAAGATATTAAGCATAACAAAAATTTCGCTATTGTGGAGAATTTCATTATTAGTGAGTTGGGGAAAAATGAAGAAAGAAGAGAAGATAGGCCAAACAAAAAATCCTTCTTTTTCTTTGAACTCCCCCAATCAAAAATCCTTCAATTCTCAAATGAGAATAGAAGGAATCATACTTTCATACAATATCTTAATTGAATTATAGATAATGATCAATGAATTTCTTTTGATTCTACATCTACACGTGTCGAATCCTAGCAACAACCTATTCCATAAACATTTGGGCTGGAATTGACGAACAACCAATATCCATATTAGTGTTATTAGTGTCAAATAGAAATCTCAATGGGGCGTGGCCAAGCGGTAAGGCAACGGGTTTTGGTCCCGTTACTCGGAGGTTCGAATCCTTCCGTCCCAGACCGATTCTATCAGAACAAAGATTGTGCTCTTTTCTTAAACAATCCTCTGTTTAAGAGTGTAATGTTGGATACAATGTGATCCAATCTTTACTTTCTGATTTCTAACGATTCAGAGAAGAATCATATCCTACCTTTCGATCCTGTTTCTGTTTCTCACAAACAGAAACAGAATCGAGTGTCAATGACACGTGGATGGAAATAAATATCTTTTTGATATAGGTAGGATGGGAACAAAGATCAAAGTTCCATTCAAAAAAAAAAAAAGATTGGGTGGCCATTCAGCGTATGCCCGTCTCCCCCCCGCTCATATTCATATTGAAGTTAGTTAGTCATTTAGAGAAACTTTATGCCCCCTATTTATCAAATTTGGATTCCCACATGATGCATTCTGAGTCGACATGCGGAAGAAAGGTAAAGTAAATAGGGGTAAATGACTAATTTTATGTGGATCCTGAATTCTAAACAGGAGGAGTTCTTGGTACTAATTCCATCACTGGGATTAAAGCTCCTAAGACTGGGGTGGGGCAAAATAAAAATAAAATAGAAACAACGAATTAATCTGGACCCATTCGGCTTTGTATCTATACAAGATGGTATAGCATCCCATAAGAGGATCTTTTTTTGATTGGCTTTGAGTATGATTCACGATCCCCATAGAATTCGTGTAGATACGAGTTAATTAGCAAAGGAAGGTATCAATTTCAATCAATATCTGTGTCATCCGGATCTCATTAACAAACAATAAAGTTCAATACGGAACAGATGTATTTTCTTTGGACTTAATTGCTTTTATTTTGCATCAGGCTCCAATGAATAATTGGAAATCAATGTAACGATGGGGGGGGGGGGATTCATAGATTCCATTCACTTTAGTTTATCTTTATGGATTATGGAAATGGAAAAATTTCTGAACCTGAAATAAAGCAAAATCCGTAGAAAATGAACCATGCCCATATGTAGTTTTATTGTTCTATTTCAGTGACACCGGTATTTCGGTTTCGGTGAAAAAGGTTTGTGATCTCTTAAATATACACGATGACTCCCGGTGACAATTGTTCGGTGTATCTGATGGATACGGAAAGGTCATACTCCTACGATTTGGATTTTCTCAATCAGATGAAAGAATAGCGACCTTAATCTTATCTTCCATGAGCTCTTTTCTATCCATCCCCATGAAAACAACTAAATTGGATTTTTTTCTCGACCCATCCATCTGATTTAAATCATTGATGATTCAATTGGAAAAGAAACATGGATTTCTCTTATGATGATCGAATTCGCGTCTCTTTAATCAATGAGATATCTGCTAAACTTTTTAGTTACTCGTTGTGATTGTGCCGACTTGTTGATTTGATTGATTTAGAGATCAAATTAAATTCAGTCTTTACAGGAAAACCTATTTATAGTAATGATAATGATGTCGAAGTAGGAAATTCTTGAAACCATTTTATTTTTTATGATTCCTTACCTTATAAATCCTCGCTATTCGAAGAAGTGTGAGATTGGTGAATCTATCCTATTGAGTCACTTGCGACTTTTCCGGGTCATTAGAATAGCTTATTTGGTTAATGACTCATTTTATTTTTTTCCAGTATTGGTAATTCCAGTATTGGTAATCGAATTAAAGACTCGTCTTTAGTTTAGTTGTTCGAGAAAGAATTGGAATTGGATCTTTCATGATTGATCGTCCCGAACAATATAACAATATGTTGAAGATGTAGATGTAAATAAGTGTTAAGCAACTCATTTCTCCGTGTTTTTTATAAATGTGTTTCATTCCTATAACAGAATATGGGTTAATTTGGCTTTTTGCTGAGATTTCCCCAGAGAAATACCTATTCATACATATATAAAAATAAAGTATGGGCTACTATGCACCGATGGAGCCAATGACTATTCATGATTCCATATTGAATCAATTCCATACCGGTCCAAATTAGAGGAATGTTATGGTAAAACTTCGTTTGAAACGATGTGGTAGAAAGCAACGTGCGACTTGAAGGACATGATCGGCTGTGGATTCTTGCATCCACCATTTTTTTATATATCAATGAAGATGCTCTTGGCTCGACATAGTTTGTTCTGTGCCACCAGGACCCCATTTGGGGGGGTTGTAAATAGTACATGATGGAGCTCGAGCATAAATTCTTGATTCATTTATCAGAGGGAAGGATCTAGGGTTAGTACCAGTCAATAAGTTGGAACAACTTCGTAAGTATATCTTCGATATAGAAATCGCAAATTCGAACAAGTTTCAAATAAAAAAGCAAAAAAAGGAAAATTTGTCGGAATTGGTAAAACTATTTCGATCAAAAGTGTATCACAGGGGAATCAACCATTTGTATGATTCTTCAATAGAAAGAACAAAAGGTATGTTGCTGCCATTTTGAAACAATTAAGGATCACCGAAGTAATGTCTAAACCCAATGATTCAAAGCAAAGATAAAGGATACCGGAACAAGGAAACGCCATTTTCAATTGTCTCAATAACTAGATCAGAATGAGAAAGGAAAATCGATTCTAGACGAGACAAACAAAAGAGGTTAGAGACGGCTCAATAAATGTCTAAGGATTTCCCTTCGAGTTCTTTGAGAATTACCCAACTTGAGTTATGAGTACGAATGAGATTTCTTTTTTTTTTTTATTCCTTCCAAAAAAAAAACGACTCAAATCCTAATCTAATTGATGATTTTATGGATCCATTTGCCACTATATACAATACATAAATTCGAATCATTCTTTCTCGAGCCGTACGAGGAGAAAACCTCCTATACGTTTCTAGGGGGGGCATTGTTCATCTATATCTATCCCAATGAGCCATCTATCGAATCGTTGCAATTGATGTTCGATCCCGAAGAGAAGGAAGAGATCTTCGTAAAGTGGGTTTTTACGATCCGATAAAGAACCAAACTTATTCAAATGTTCCTGCTATTCTATATTTCCTTGAAAAAGGCGCTCAACCTACAGGAACTGTTCATGATATTTCAAAGAAAGCGGAAGTATTTAAGGAACTTAGAATTAATAAAACGAAATAAAATTTATGAAATAGAAAAAAAGATTGAGTGAAATAACTGGCAATTGAGGGGATTGCCATCAATCAGATGGTTTTCGTTGGGACTCTACGAATAAATAAGGGATCAATCTTGCTATTGTTTGTACTTCTATTGAAAACCAGAGATTTTTTTCCTACTTCTTCTTTATTTATTCCCCCCCACACACTTCATTTCTTATCTATGTAGTGCCAATCCAACACAAGTCTTTATTTTCTTTATTTCATTTTTTTTTCTCAAAATTCAATTTATATTGACAATGGTGTATCGATCAAATATAATTCGATCGTGGATAAATAGATCTATTTATCTACGTCCCATAAGTTTGTTTCTTTACTTCACTAGGTTCGCCGGATTCACTGTGACACAAGAAGTATCTTCTTAAGATAATGAAAAAAAAAAATGATCAAAACAGGAGGGTCCACAAATTTTTACATCTATCTATATTTATCCGTGAATCCGTTGTATTTGAATCTGATCTGAACATTTTGATGTTCATAATTGATCATCAAATGTTTATTTTAGATTTGTTGCTAGTTCAATGTTTTGATGGGGTAGGGCAATCCAATCTCTTTATTTATTTATTTATTTTTTTGATTCCGATCGTATCTACACACCATATTTCTACGGGTTGCTAACTCAACGGTAGAGTACTCGGCTTTTAAGTGCGGCTAGGATCTTTTACACATTTGGATGAAGCAACAGATTCGTCCATACCATTGGTATGGTTTGTAAGACCACGACTGATCCTGAAAGGGAATGAATGGAAAAAACAGCATGTCGTATCAATGGAGAACTTTGAGAATACTTCCTGGCTCGGTAGAAAATCTTGTTTTGATTCTTGGAACGGTACCAAATCAATTCACAGTTTGGTCGAGTGAATAAATGGATAGAGCCCTAATGGCTCCAATTATAAGGAAACCAAAAGCAACGAGCTCGGTTCATAATTCGAATGATTACCCGATCTAATTAGACGTTAAAAATAGATTAGTGCCTGATGCGGGAAAGGGTTCTCCTGTGAGTGGATCATCGATTCCTTTTTTTTTTCATGAATCCTAACTATTAACTATTCTTTCTCTATTATGGAGTGGAGACGAATGTGTAGAAGAAACGGTATACTGATAAAGAGAATTTCTTCCAAAGTCAAAAGAGCGATCGGGTTGCAAAAATAAAGGATTTCTAACCATCTATTGTAACTATAACGAACACAAACAAATTGGATGGAAAGAGAGAGGATCCGTTCATTGGACTCCCCGTCTCCGGGGTATCTATTCTTTTCTTACTATATACCCTGTTCTGACCGTATCGCACTATGTATCATTTGATAACCCAAGAAATCCCCCGTGCCTTTGTATAATTTCAAATGGAGGAATTACAAGGATATTTAGAAATAGATAGATCTAGGCAACAACACTTCCTATATCCGCTTCTATTTCAGGAGTATATCTACGCACTTGCTCATGATCATGGTTTAAATGGATCGATTTTTTACGAACCTATGGAAAATTTCGGTTATGACAATAAATCCAGTTCACTAATTGTGAAACGTTTAATTATTCGAATGCATCAACAGAATCATTTGATTGGTTCGGTTAATGATTCCAACGAAAATAGATTCGTTGGGCACAACAAGAATTTTGATTTTCAAATGGTATCAGAGGGTTTTGCAGTCATTATGGAAATTCCATTCTCGCTGCGATTAGTATCTTCTCTAGAAGAAAAAGAAATAGCAAAATCTCATAATTTACGATCTATTCATTCAATATTTCCCTTTTTCGAGGACAAATTATCACATTTAAATCATGTGTCAGATATACTAATACCTCATCCCATCCATCTGGAAATCTTGGTTCAAACCCTTCACTGCTGGATACAAGATGCCCCCTCTTTGCATTTATTGCGATTCTTTCTCCACGAGTATCGTAATTCGAATAGTCTCATTACTCCAAAGAAATCCATTTCTCTTTTTTCAAAAGAGAATCAAAGATTCTTCTTGTTACTATATAATTCTCATGTATATGAATGTGAATCCGTATTAGTGTTTCTCCGTAAACAATCTTCTCATTTACGATCAACATCCTCTGGAACTTTTCTTGAGCGAACACATTTCTATGGAAAAATAGAACATCTTGTAGTAGTGCTTCGTAATGATTTTCAGAAGACCCTATGGTTGTTCAAGGACCCTTTCATGCATTATGTCAGATATCAAGGAAAATCCATTCTGGCTTCAAAGGGGACTCATCTTCTGATGAAGAAATGGAAATCTCACCTTGTCCATTTTTGGCAATGTCATTTTTACTTGTGGTCTCTACCGGACAGGATCCATATAAACCAATTATACAATCATTCCTTATATTTTCTGGGCTATCTTTCAAGTGTACGACTAAACACTTCGGTGGTAAGGATTCAAATGCTAGAGAATTCATTTCTAATAGATACTTCTATTAATAAATTCGAGACCCTAGTCCCAATTATTCCTCTGATTGGAT